GATTTAAAAAAAAAAGAGATATGGTATAAACATTTTTTGTAATAAAATTTATTATTAATTATTCGTTAATTTCCTGATTATTTTTTAATATAAATAAATTAATAATACCATGTTTTTTATTTTTTTACATAAATGTATGATTTACAAATCATTGTAACGTGATAATATTTAAGTATTATGTATTAACCCTCATTAATATGTAATACAAATTAAATATAAACTTATAATTTAATCATTGTGATAATATTTAAGTATTATGTATTAACCCTCATTAATATGTAATACAAATTAAATATAAACTTATAATTTAATCATTGTGATAATATTTAAGTATTATGTATTAACCCTCATTAATATTTAAAACAAATTAGTAATAAATAATTTAATTTAATTTACTTAAATAATATTTATTAAATAATCTACCAATTTTTTTTTTTTTTTTTTTTTAGAGTTTGATTCTTGCTTATTTATTAATTTATTAAATGTTTTTATATGTATTTTTTTTATGAATTATTAAATTAGCAGTAATTAATTTTAGATAAAAATTTTTGGTTTTTTTTAGTAATTTAATTAAGATAGATAAATATTGTGCCAGCATTCGCGGTTAAACAGTATATTTAATTTAATAATTTTGGTTTATTACAATTTTTAATTTTAAAAGATTTTAAGTTAAATTTATTAAGGTGGAATATTTATAAGTTTAATAGTTTCTTTGTTTTAATTTTGTGAAATCTTTATTTTAAACTAGGATTAGATACCCTATTATTTAAGATTTAAATTAATTCCTGAATATTAATAGTTATGTTCTTTAAAACTCAAAGAATTTGGCGGTAATTTATTTCTTTTTAGAGGAACCTGTATTATAATTGATAAACCACGATAGGAAAAACCTTTATTTTATTTGTATATCTCTATATTTAAGAATATTTTTATAGGAATTATTTTCTTTTTCTTTTACTAAGATAAATATTAGGTCAAGGTGCAGTTTTATAAAGGTAAATATGGGTTACATTATTTGTTTTTATATTTGAATTTATAAAAAATTTTTTTAATGAAATAGGATTTAATAGTAATTTTAATAAATTAATTATTTTGAATAAAGTTCTATATTATGTACATATCGCCCGTCACTCCTAATTTATATTAGGATAAGTCGTAACATAGTAGTTGTACCGGAAGGTGTAGCTAGAATTAAAATTTACGGATAGTAGCTTATTAAAAGTTTATTATTTACATTAATAAGAAAAATTATATTTCTTTCCGATATAAAGGTATTAATTTTTTATTAATTAAGTTATAAAATTTTGGTTTTTTTAAGTTTATCAAATAATTAATTGTTTTTTTTATTACTGAATAGGATTTACTTTCAATAATATAATACAATTTTTAGTACCTTTTGTATCAGGGTTAATTTATTATTAAGTTTATACTTTTTTCCCGAAGTGAAAATATTTAAATTTAAATTAGTTTATTTATTACAAAATATTTCTTAATTTATTTTTAGTAATTAAAAATTATTCGTTTTTCAATATATCTGGTTTTCTAAAATAAAATTTAATTTTAGATTTTTGTGTTTAAAAATCTTATTTTTTTTGGGACAAGCTAAAATTACAAATATAATTATTTAATTTAATATATTTTTTAAAGTTTTAAAATCTTTCATTAAGTTCTTAATAGATTAGAATTATTATTTTTAATTTTATTTTATTTATTTTTTTATTAGAATTTTTTACAAAATTTGTTTTTATTAAAAATAATGATTAAATTAGTATAATTTTAAATTAATTATTTATGAATTCAACAAATATTATTTTCAACTGTTTAACAAAAACATTTTTTTTAGATTTATATTAAAAGTATTTTCTGCCCAATGATTATTATTTAAATGGCTGCAGTAATTTGACTGTGCAAAGGTAGCATAATAATTAGTCTTTTAATTGTTGACTGGAATGAAAGGATAGATGAAAAATAAGTTTTATTATTTTTATTATTAAAATTTTATTTTTAAGTAAAAAAGCTTAATTTTTTTTTTGGGACGAAAAGACCCTATAGAATTTTGATATTAAAAATATATTAATTTTTTTTAATAAATTTTTTAATTTTTTTTAATTTTTTGGTTGGGGGGATAAATAAATAATAAACTTTATTTTTTTTTATCATTAAATTAATGAATATTTTGATCCGTAAATAGTGAAAAAAAGATAAAATTACCTTAGGGATAACAGCGTAATTGAAATGGCGAGATCATATTTATATTTTAGTTTGCGACCTCGATGTTGAATTAAGAAAAGTTAGAGGGGTAGTTTCTTTTAATACTAAGTCTGTTCGACTTTTAAATTCTTACATGATTTGAGTTCAGATCGGCGTGAGCCAGATCGGTTTCTATCTTAAAAAATTTTTGTTTTTTTAGTACGAAAGGACCAAATAACACTAAATTTATTTAGTAACAAAATTTATTAAATTAATTTGGCAGAAGTAGTGCATTAAATTTAGAATTTAATAAAACAATAATTATTGTATTTAATAATTTTTGTTTTAACTTCTTTATTATTAATTATTTTTGTTTTAATTTCTGTTGGATTTTTTACTTTATTAGAACGTAAAGTTTTAAGATATATACAACTTCGTAAAGGTCCAAATAAAGTTGGTTTTATAGGATTATTACAACCTTTAAGAGATGGTTTAAAATTATTTACTAAGGAACAAGCTTGACCAATAAATTCAAATTTTTTGTTATATTATTTATGTCCTTTTTTAGGTTTTATTCAATCTTTATTTATTTGGGTTTTATTTCCTTATTATGTTAATAATATTGAATTTATTTATGGGTTCCTTTTTTTTTTGAGTTGTTCTAGTTTAAGAATTTATGGTTTAATTATTTGTGGTTGATCTTCAAATAGAATATATTCTAATTTAGGTTGTATTCGAAGTATTTCTCAAGCTATTTCATATGAGGTCTCTTTGTCTATAATTTTAATATGTTATTTTATTATAGTTGAGAGATATAATTTTATTGACTTTATATTTATTCAATATAATTGTTGATTTATTTTTGTTTTTTTTCCAATATTTTTATGTTGATTTTCTTGTATTTTAGCTGAAACTAACCGTACTCCTTTTGATTTTTCTGAGGGTGAAAGAGAATTAGTTTCTGGATTTAATGTAGAATATGGTGGTGGACAATTTGCTTTTTTATTTATTTCTGAATATTCAAGAATCATTTTTATTAGATTTTTAAGATCAATAATTTTTTTAGGATGTAATTTTTTAAGTTTTTATTTTTATTTTAAAGTTGTTTTTTTATGCTTTTTTTTTATTTGAATTCGTTGTTCTTTTCCTCGTTATCGTTATGATAAACTAATATATTTAGCATGAAAATGCTATTTACCTTTTTGTTTAAATTGTGTTTTTTATTTTATTTTTTTAAAATTAATTTTATATCATTTTTTTTTGTTAAAGTTATTAAAAAATTCTTTTTTATATTTTCAAAATATATGCTTTAAATTTATAAGCTAAATAACTTAATAAATTAATTTATCTCATATTTTAACAAATAAAGGATCTGAAATAAAATAAATAAAATAATTTAATGTTAAAATTATTCCTAAATTAATAAAAGGTGTTTCAACTGGTCGTGCTCCGATTCATGTTAGTATAATTACGATTGTAATGAATAATCAAAAGTTAATTTGTCTAATAGGGTAAAATGTAATTCCTTTGAATTTAGGGTTTATTGAAAAAGGTAAAATGACTAAAATTATAATAGATAAGAATAGTGCTAATACTCCTCCTAATTTATTAGGAATAGAACGTAAGATTGCATACGCAAAGAGAAAATATCATTCTGGTTGAATATGAATCGGTGTTGATATTGGATTAGCAGGAATAAAATTATCTGGGTCTGATAAAATAAATGGTTCAGTTAAGTTTAAAATTAATAAAACAAAAATAATTATTATTCTTCTTATTAAATCTTTAATAGAAAAATAAGGATGAAATGGAATTTTATCTATATTAGAATTTAATCCAATAGGATTGTTTGAACCTGTTATATGTAAAAAAAAAATATGAATAATAGTTATTATTAAAATAATAAATGGTAATATAAAATGTAATCTAAAAAATCGTGAGAGTGTTGCGTTATCCACTGCAAATCCACCCCAAATTCAATTAACTAATAAAGATCCAATATAAGGTACTGCAGATATTAAATTAGTAATTACTGTTGCTCCTCAAAATGATATTTGTCCTCAAGGTAAAACGTATCCTAAAAAAGCTGTGGCTATTGTAATTATTATAATAATAATTCCTAATAATCATGTTTTTATAAATTTATAAGAACCATAATATATTCCTCGTCCTGTGTGAAGATATAAACAAATAAAGAAAAGTGATGCTCCGTTTGAATGTAATGATCGTATTATTCACCCATAATTTACATTTCGTCTAATATGTCTAATTCTATTAAATGCTATTTCAATATTGGCTGTATAATGTATAGATAAAAAAATTCCTGTAACTAATTGTCTAACTAAACATATTCTTAATATAATTCCAAAATTTCATCATAAAGAAAGGTTGATTGGTGCAGGTAAATCAATAATTGAATAATTAATAATTTTAATTAATTCATTTTTTTTTCGTAAAGGTTTATTCATAATTTTTTTTTCGTAAAGGTCCATAATAATGCTTAACTATTTTTGAAACAACAATTATTGTAAATAATAAGTAAATTATTAATAAGATTGATATAAATAATGATTTTTTATTGTATAATTTTATTATAGAAACTTGTTCTAATGTTTTGATAAAAATTATTTGTTGATTTTCTTTTATTTGTTCTTTAATGATTATTTCATCTGTAATTAAAATAATAATTAATATAAAAATTGATAAATTTAAATTAAATTTAAATTTTTCATTAGAAGCGATTCTTCTTATATATGTAAAAATAATTAATAATCCACCAATTATTATTAAGAATGTAATAAATGAGAATCATGATGATATAATTATTTTATTTATTAAAATTGTTGCAAATATAGTTTGTAAAATTAAGATTATCCCTATAGAAATAGGGTTAGAAATGAATGGAATTATAAATGAAATTACTATTATTATTTTTATAATAATAAATTTAATATCAATAAATAGTTTAATAAAAAATTTAAGTTTTGGGAACTTAAGATATAATTTTTATTTTATTGATATTTTAAAGGTAATAAAAACCTATATTTGATTTACAAAATCATTATTTTTTTTAAATTATTAAAACTTATGAATTTATTTTTTTTACATATATTTGTAATAGGTTTAATTTCATTAATTTTAATTCGTAAACATATTTTACTATGTTTAATAAGATTAGAGTTTATTGTTTTATCTATTTTAATAATAATAATAATTTATTGTAATTGTTTTGATTATTCTTTTTATATTTATATTTTTTATATAACTTTTTATGTATGTGAAGGAGTTTTGGGATTAAGAGTTTTAGTTCATATAATTCGTTATCATGGTAATGATTATTTAAATTCTTTATTTTTATGATAATAATTTATTTTTATATATTTTTTATGTTCCCTGTTTTAATTTTATCAAATTGTTGATATTTAATTCAAAATTTTATTATAATTATAATTTTAATATTAATATTTTTAATAATTAGTAATTTTAATGTTTATATTAGTTATTTTTTTAGACTTGATAATTTTTCTTACGGTTTAATTATTTTAACTTTATTAATTATTTGTTTAATGTTTCTTGCAAGAAATTTTATTAATAATAGATTAAAAATAAATTATTTTGTTTTTATTGTTTTATTTCTTTGTTTGGTTTTAATTTTTATTTTTTCTGTAATAAATATGTTTTTATTATATATTTTTTTTGAATTAAGATTAGTTCCTTTATTAATTTTGATTTTTGGTTGAGGTTATCAACCTGAACGTTTAATTTCTGGTTTATATATGTTTTTTTATACATTGCTTGCTTCTTTACCTTTTTTAATTATTATTATTTATTTATATGAAAATTTTAATACAATAATTTTTATTTTTATTGATTGTAGATTTTTAAGTTTTTTTTTTAATTTTTGTTTAATTTTTGCTTTTTTGGTAAAGTTACCAATATTTTTTGTTCATTTTTGGTTACCAAAAGCTCATGTTCAAGCTCCTATTTCTGGTTCAATAATTTTAGCTGGTGTTATATTAAAAATTGGTGGATATGGTTTAATTCGTTTTATATTTGTTAATGAATTAAATTTTTTAATATATAGTTTTATTTGATATTCATTAAGAATTTTTGGTTCAGTTTTAATTAGAATTTTATGTTTAATTCAAGGTGACATAAAATGTTTAATTGCTTATTCTTCAGTTGTTCATATATCTATATGTTTAATAGGTTTTTTAACTATAAGTAAAAGAGGGTTATTAGGTGGTTACTTAATAATAATTGGTCATGGTTTGTGTTCTTCTGGTCTTTTTTGTTTAGCTAATATTTCTTATGAGCGGTTGTTAAGTCGTAGATTTTTTCTTAATAAAGGTATAATTAATTATATACCAAGAATATCTTTTTTTTGATTTATATTTTGTTGTTTTAATATAGGTTGTCCTCCAAGTTTAAATTTTTTAAGAGAAATTATGATTATATGAAGAATAATTGGATTTTGATCTTTTTCTTACTTTTATATTTTTTTTATTTCTTTTATTGGAGCTTGTTTTAGATTTTTTCTTTTTAGCTATTCCCAGCATGGAATTTATTTTAATAATTATAGTTATAATTTAGGTACTGTTCGTGAGTTTTTTCTTATGTATATTCATTTAATACCTCTTTTTTTTATTTTATTTTTTTTATTATCTTTTTTTGATTATTTAAGTAGTTTAATAAAAATAAAGATTTGTGATATCTTTGATGCTTTTATAGTTTTAAGTTTTGTTAAAAATTAATTATTATTTATTTTGGTTTTTTTTAATGTTTTTTAGATCATTAATTTTATTTTTTTCAAGAATTTATTTTTCTTTTTTAAATTTAACTATTTATTTGGAATGAATTTTGATTTGTTTAAATTCTTTAAATTTATGTTATGTTTTGGTTTTAGATTGATTGTGTTTAATGTTTATTTCTTTAGTAATAATAATTTCATCTTTAGTAATTTTGTATAGTTTAAATTATTTACCTACTAATTGTTTTTCTTCTTTACGTTTTTTATTTTTAGTAATTTTGTTTATTTTTAGAATAGTTTTAATAATTATTAGACCAAATTTATTAAGAATTATATTAGGTTGAGACGGATTAGGTTTAATTTCTTATTGTTTAGTAATTTATTACATAAGATTAAAAAGATATTTAGCTGGGTTAATTACATGTTTAACAAATCGATTAGGAGATATTGGTTTAATAATTTCTATTTGTTGGTCAGTTTCTTTTGGAAGATGACATTTTATTTTTTATAATAATTATATAGATGAATTATTTATTTATTTTATTGTTTTTTCTTGTTTTACAAAGAGTGCTCAAATTCCTTTTTCTTGTTGATTACCTGCTGCTATAGCAGCTCCTACACCTGTTTCTTCTTTAGTTCATTCTTCAACTTTGGTTACTGCTGGAGTTTATTTACTAATTCGGTTTTTTAATCAATTAAATTTTAATAATTATATATTTTTATATATTAGAATAATAACTATAATTGTTTCTTCTTTATGTGCTAATTACGAATTTGATTTAAGGAAAATTATTGCTTTATCTACTTTAAGTCAATTAGGTTTAATAATAAGATCACTTTTTCTGGGTTTAATGGATTTAACTTTTTTTCATTTAATAACTCATGCTATATTTAAATCTTTACTTTTTTTATGTTCAGGAATTTATATTTTTTATATAAATGATAATCAAGATATTCGTTTTATAGGGGGTGTTTCAAAAATAATACCCTTTACTTCTTGTTGTTTTAACATTTCAAGAATAGCTCTTTGTGGGATTCCTTTTTTATCTGGATTTTATTCAAAAGATTTAATTATGGAGTTTTCAATTTTTTTAACTATAAATTTTTTTATATATTTTTTATTTTATTTTTCTTTAGGTTTAACTTGTTGTTATACTATTCGTCTTTTTTATTATAGAATAATTTATAATAATAAATTTATTGTATCTTTAATAAATGAAAATTTAAATTTTATAAAAATTAGAATTTTTTTATTAACTTTTTTTTCTATTGTTTTTGGTAGAATAATTATTTGGTTAATTAATATTAATATATTTTTTATTATTATACCTTTATATTTAAAACTTCAAGTTTTTATATTTATTATCATAGGATTTTTTTTAGGAATTGAAATTTTTAATTTTAAATTTTATTTAATAAATTTAAATTTTTATTTTTATAATAGTTACATATGGTTTATATTTGGTTATTCAAATTATATATTTAAATATTATTATTTATTTTCTAACACAAATTGTTCAATGATTAATTGAGGGGAATATTATGGTGGATTTGGTTTAAGATTTTATTTTTTAAAAATTTCTAATATTTTTCAATTTTATTCAATAAATAGAATTAAATATTTTCTGATAAGTTTTTTAATTTGATTTTTAATTATAATTTAATTTTTATAGCTTATATTAGAGTATAATATTGAAAATATTAAGGTGAAATTTTTTTTTAAAAATAAATTTATAAGTAATTAAACTATTTTTTTAATGAAAGTAAAATGTTTTATATAAACTATATAAATAAGGAACAAACGGAATTAAACCGCTTAAGAATTCAGTTAGCAGCTGTTTCATTATCATAATTCCTTTTAATTGGAAATTAATTCATTTTTCTTATTAACATTAAGATGCCTCTATTTAGCTTCAATTAAACATGAGGAATAACCTTAAATTTAGGTCGAAACTAATTGTAAATTTTACTTCTATGTTTTGTTTTAAGATTAACCTTTATGGTACTTTATGATTGCAAATCAAATATTATAATTAATTATAATCCTTATTTAGTTCATTTTAATATTCCGTTATATCATTCGTGATATAATCCTAATAAAAGTACAATTATTAATGAAATAATTGTATTAATTCAGTAAATAATAACTGTTGATTTTAATGTTAAAATTATAGGGATAATAATAATAATTTCAATATCAAAAATTAAAAAAATAACTGCAATCAAAAAAAAATGAATAGAAAATGGTAATCGTTTTTTTGATGTTGGGTTGAATCCGCATTCAAATGGTGAAGATTTTTGTATATCAATAATTGATTTTTTTCTAATCATAATAATTAAAATTAAAATAAATATAGTAATAAAACAAATAGATCAAAAAAACAAAAATATTAAATTTATTATCTAATTTTATTTTTTAAAACCTTTAAGTTGGAGGCTTAATATACAAAATTATACTAATTAGATTAATATTAATTATCTACCCCATCAATAGACAGAGATGTAAAGAAATAATCAGACTACATCAACAAAGTGTCAGTATCAAGCTGATGCTTCAAATCCTATATGATGATTCTTAGAAAAATGTAATTTTATAATTCGTATTATTGACACAGTAATAAAAATAGTCCCAATAATAACATGTAATCCATGAAACCCTGTTCTTATAAAGAACGATGAACCATAAATTGAGTCAGAAACACAAAACGGTGATTCTATATATTCATATAGTTGAAGTAATGAAAAATATATTCCTAATATAATAGTTAAGATTGTTGATTTTAAAGTTTGATTTAAATTTTTATTTAAAAGTGAGTTATGTGCTCATGTTAATCTAATTCCTGATGAAATTAAAATAATTGTATTAAGAAGGGGAATGTTTATTGGGTTAAATGGTTTAATCCCCATAGGAGGTCATGTTATTCCAATTTCTATTCTAGGGGATAATCTTCTATGAAAAAAAGCTCAAAAAAATGATAAAAAAAAGAATACTTCAGAAATAATAAATAATATTATTCCTATTTTTATTCTTTTTGAAACTTTTTTAGTATGAAATCCTTGAAAGGTTGATTCTCGGATAATATCACGTCACCATTGAATTATAGTTAAAATAATAATTATTAATCCTAAAAATATTAGGTTAAGGTTGAATATAAAAAATCAATAAATTAATCCTGAAACTAATGTTATTACTCCAATTGATCTTGTAATTGGTCATGGTCTATTATTTACTAAATGAAATGGATGATTGTTCATAGTTTAAATTTCTCTAGAATATAATGTTGAAAGAGTTAAGAATACATAAGCTTGAATAATTGATACTGCTAATTCAAATATTGTTAATATTATTAAAAATATTATCAAAATTGAAATAAGAATAAAGTTGTTTCTTCTATTTCCTAATAGTCTTATTAATAAATGTCCTGCAATTATATTAGCAGTTAATCGTACTGCTAAAGATCCAGGACGAATAAAATTTCTAATAGTTTCAATTATAACTATAAATGGTATAAGAACTGTGGGTGTCCCAATTGGAACTAAATGACTAAATATTTTGTTAGTTTTCTTCATTCATCCAAATAGTATAAAAGATATTCATAACGGTAGTGCTAAGGTTAAAGAAAACAATAAATGTGATGATGAAGTAAATACATATGGTAATAATCCTCATATATTGTTAATTAAAATAAGTAAAAATAATGAAATTATAATTAAATTATTACCTTTATATTTTATAAGTGAAGATATTTCTTTTCTAATTATAATAATAATAATATTAAAATTTAATATAATCTTATTTGGTAAAAATCAAAAGTTATAAGGTAAAATTATTACAAACAATAAAGTTCTTATTCAATTTAATGAAAAAATTCCAGTACATGGATCAAAAACAGAAAATAAATTTGTTATCATTTTCAATTATTTTTAGGTGTAATAAATTTTTTTATTTGTATTTTAATTTTATTTATATTAAAATATAATATTGAGTTTAATAAAAATATTATAAAAATTGTTATTAATATTAGTGATATTCATCATATTGGAGATATTTGAGGCAATAAAAATCATTTAAAAATTTCTTTAATTTGACAAATTAATATTTTAATTATAAACTAGATTCTCATTAAGAGTATTTGCTAATATACTATAATTTGATTTAAGAGATCAATACTTGCACTTAAGTAACTTAATATAATTAGTTTTTAATCAATCAATAAAACAATTAATATTTAATCTTTCTAATGTAATTGGTATAAATCTGTGGTTTGAACCACAAATTTCAGAACATTGGCCGTAAAAAATTCCAGGTCGAGTTAAAAAAATTTTTGACTGGTTTATACGTCCAGGTAAAGCATCTATTTTAATTCCTAATGGTGGAATAGTTCATGAATGAATAACATCAGTGGATGAAACAATAATTCGAGTTATAAAATTAAATGGTAAAGCAATTCGATTATCAACATCTATTAATCGAAAATTATTTTTTGAAATTTCATTTAAAGGTTTTATGTATGAGTCAAATTCTATTTTTTTAAAATCAGAATATTCATATGATCAATATCATTGATGTCCAATTGATTTGATTGTAATTATTGGATTGTTAATTTCTTCTATTATATATAAAATTTTGAGGGAAGGTAAGGCAATAAAAATTAATAAAAATGATGGTAAAATTGTTCATAATAATTCAATTATTTGATTTTCTATTAAAAATCGATTAATAAATTTATTTAACAAAATATTAATTATTATATAAGAAACAGTTATTGTAATTATTGAAATAATTATTATTGTATGATCATGAAAAATAATAAGATGTTCTATAATAGGGGAAACTCTATCTTGGAATAGTTCATTTAATCAAAATATTTCTAAAGAAATAAGTATTATTTATACAGGAATCTTAAATTCCTTGCAATTAAATCTGCCACGTTAGATTTAACTAGTTATAATTGGTAATTCTGTATAAGAATGTTCCTCAGGAGGAAATTTTTGTAGTCATTCAATAGAAGATATTATATTTTTTGAAAATAAAATTAAACGTTTAGATATTATTCTTTCTCAAATAATAAATATTATAATTATAATTCTAATTATTGAAATTATTCTACCAATTGATGAAATTCTGTTTCATGATAAATAAATATCAGGATAATCTGAATATCGTCGAGGTATACCTCTTAATCCTAAAAAATGTTGAGGAAAAAATGTTATATTTACACCTAAAAATATTGTTGAAAATTGAATTTTTAATCATTTAGGATTTAAAGTTAAACCAGTAAATAATGGGTATCATTCAATAAAACCTGTTATAATTGCGAAAACTGCACCTATAGATAGTACATAATGAAAATGAGCCACAACATAATAAGTATCATGTAAAGCAATGTCAATAGAAGAGTTGGATAAAATAATTCCTGTAAATCCTCCAATTGTGAATAAAAAAACAAATCCCATAGATCATATTATTCTAATCGATGATTTTATAGAAACTCCGTGTATAGTTGCTATTCAACTAAAAATTTTAATTCCTGTAGGAATTGCAATAATTATCGTTGCTGAAGTAAAATATGCTCGTGTATCAACATCTATTCCTACAGTAAATATATGGTGTCCTCATACTACAAATCCAAGTATACCAATTGACAATATTGCATAAATTATTCCAATATACCCAAATGATTCATTTTTTCCTCTTTCTTTTATAATAATATGAGAAATTATACCAAATCCAGGTAAGATCAAAATATAAACTTCTGGGTGACCAAAAAATCAAAATAAATGTTGATATAAAATTGGGTCACCTCCTCCTGACGGGTCAAAAAAAGAAGTATTTAAATTACGATCTGTTAGTAATATAGTAATTGCACCTGCTAAGACTGGTAATGAAAGAAGTAATAAAATTACTGTAATTAAAATTGATCAAACAAATAATGGTACACGATCTATTGTTAATCCATATCTTCGTATATTAAAAATAGTGGTAATAAAATTTACTGCACCTAAAATTGATGAAATCCCAGCTAAATGTAATGAAAAAATTACTATATCTACTCTTGCTCCGGAATGAGCAATATTTGCTGATAAAGGGGGGTAAACAGTTCATCCTGTTCCAGCTCCTGATTCAATTGTAGATCTTGAAAGTAATAGTATTAATGAAGGAGGAAGTAATCAAAATCTTATATTGTTTAATCGTGGAAATGCTATATCAGGAGCACCAATTATTAATGGAATTAATCAGTTTCCAAATCCCCCAATTATAATTGGTATAACTATAAAAAAAATTATTACAAATGCATGGGATGTCACAATAACATTATAAATTTGGTCATTACCTAATAATGAACCTGGTTGTGACAGTTCAACTCGAATTAAAACACTTATTATTATGCCAATAATTCCTGACCAAATTCCAAATAAAAAGTATATTGTTCCAATATCTTTATGATTAGTAGAAAATAATCATTTATTCATTTAAAATATCAAGGTGTCTGAAAAAAGTAATAAATTGTAAATTTATGTATGAATTAAAATTCTCTTGATATTTAATCTTATAGTTTAATAAAACTTTAAATTGCAAATTTAAAAAAGAATACGTTTCTAAGATTTACTTAAATTTAAAGTAATTTTAACTTTGAAGGTTAGCAGTTTGATTTTAACTTAAAATCTTAAATTAAGATTTTAAGTAAAATATTTGAATGAAACAATAAAAGGAAAAATATTAGTGTTTAAAAATAATGACCAAATTGAAAATTTAGAAGATATTTTAGTTAAAATTTTTATTATTGTTGAGTAATTTAAAAATAATAGAAATATTATACGTATATAAAAAAATATTATTAATAATGAAGTTAAAATTATTAAAATTGTTAATACAAATATTTTTTTTTTAATTATAATTTGGAAAATAATAAATTTTGGGAAGAATCCTAAAAGCGGAGGTAGCCCCCCTAATGATAATATTCTAATTCTTAAATTTATTTTAATAATTATTCTTTGTTCATTGATTATAAACTGATTAATATAGTTAATTTTTAATTTTGAAATTAAAATAATAACAAAAATTAGAATAATTGAATACAAAATTAAATAAATACTTCAAATAGAATTTATATTAATAGATGAAATAATATATCTTATATTATAAATGGATGAATATCCTATTAATTTTCGAATATTATTTTGATTTAAAGAAAAAAAAGATCCAATAATTAATCTTAAAATAATAAATAAATCATTATATGAATTTAAAAAACTTAATATTACTAAAGGAGCAATTTTAATAATTGAAAATAAAATTAATATTAATTTATAATTTAATGAACTAACAATTCTTAAAACTCAATTATGAAATGGAGCTACACCTATTTTTAAAATTAATGAAGTTAATATAATAAAATTATAAACTAAATTTATAGAAATTATTATTATAATTGAAATAATTAATATTGAAGATCTAATTCTTTGAACAATAAAATATTTTATTGAAGATTCTGATCCTATTACCCCTCCCCTCATTAAGGGAATAAAAGATATTAATCTAATTTCTAGACCTCTTCATATTATTATTCAATTATTTGATGAAATAGAAATAATTACTCCAATTATTAAGATATAAAACATAAAAGTATTTGTTAAATTTAATTTTATTAGAAAAAAGAATTTTTATTCTATATTTAGGGTATGAACCTAATAGCTTTTTTAGCTTATCTTTCTTGTAATTTAGTGTAAATGCACATTAGTTTTTGATTCTAAAAGTTGAATAAAATTTTCAAATTTACAATAAGAGTAAAAAATTTTACATAATTTATTCTATCAAAATAATCCTTTGTTTCAGGCATCTTATT